AATTTTAAGTGTTTTAATTAACATAAATTATAAACCAGGAGAAGAAGGATTTGAACCTACAACCATTGGTTTTGAAAACCAAAGCTCTACCTAATTAAGCTATTCCCCTAAGGATTTTATTTAACATGAATTCTAAACCTATTTTGTAGTATCGTGTTTATTCATAGTTTATCTAAAATTACACTAGGTCAAAACAGATCCAAACAACTAATTTTTATCTCATGTCAATTTATCATAGATTGGCGTATTAAAAATATACTATGCAGTAAAATTTCTAAAAACAGAAAGACTTTATAACCTCGAATAATTGCTACGCAATACAAAGATTTTTGTTTATAAAGATAATAAAGTTTTTGGCTTGAAAAACACTCTAAAAATAAATTAATAGGAAAGAATATTTTAGACAACTTTTCCAATTCGTATGAAATTTGAACACATTTCAATTTATTAAAAATTAAAAGACGCCTAGTTTTTGAAAGACTATTATCCAAAGAGTCAAATATTTCAATAAAATTAGATTGGCTATATAATCGAAATTGATTCATTACATGATATTATTATACGTAATTTTTATCTTTTGGAAATAATCGGACTTGAACCCATAATCTTATGTATGCAAAACATATATTTTACCTAAATTAAACTATATTCCCAAGAGGGAAAGAAATCCCCCATTTTAGAGAAGATGGTTGAGTGGTTTAAAACAACGGTTTGCTAAATCGTCACACTTCAATTTTACGAAGTGTCATGGGTTCGAATCCCATTCTTCTCAAATTTTTAAAACTCTAAGATTTGCGTTTTGAAGGATTCGAACCTACACTAATCAATTTAGAAGATTGATGTTTTATCCATTAAACTAAAAACGCTCCAATGCTATTGGTTGTACTGATGAAAAATATCCCTAACCCTTAAGGTAAAAGAGAACATAGATAAATATACCTACTGAGAATCTAAGATTAATAATAATACTCCTATCTAATAGATTAAACTTTATACAACTCTTAAATAATAATAATACTCTTAATCTGTCTATTATGTTATTCTTATTGAAGAGGGTAGGATTTGAACCTACGATTATTATTATAAATAGATTTACAATCTATCGCCTTCGACCACTCGGCCACCTCTCCGGGATTTCTTTCCCTCTATCTAAAATTTCCTGGTAGCTTAAAGGTAAAGCGTATGGCTGTTAACCATTAGGTTGTAGGTTCGAATCCTATCCAGGAAGTTAAATGAGGGCAATTAACTCAAATGGTAGAGTATTTCATTTACACTGAAAAAGTTAATGGTTCAAATCCATTATTGCCCATTACTAAGTTATTTTAATAGTGTGTTTGTAGCTTAATTAGGATAAAGCATTAAACTACGGATTTAAAGAATGAAAGTTCGATTCTTTCCAAACACGGTTTTTAAATTAAAGGGGTGTATAGCTTAGTTTGGTAAAGCAATAAACTTTTAATTTATAGATCTTAGGTTCAAATCCTAATACACTCAATAAATGTATTCTAAACTTATTTACTTTTATTCATTAGAACTTATTTTTCGTTTACTTTATATTTTTATAAGTTTTTTGTTGTGCGCACTCGTCGCAAGTATAAATATCTACTATTTGATATTGTTTGAAGTTTATCCGTTTGTAGTTTATGAATTGAGAAAATTTATTATTACAAATGTGACGGATTTATTTGATGTACTATGACTTTTAGTTATATCAAAATCTTTTTTCTTTGTATTCCCTTATTGAATTTTTCAATTATCGAGCTTTAGCAGTTCTAGTTGATATTTGTATCAAATTAAGTTTTTTAGAAGATCATTTTATTTTTCTTTCTTAATAATTTTAATTTATTTAGTTTTTGTACATTTTGGTTTATTACCTTTTATTTTATCTGTTTTAACAAAATGAAAGATTAATAGTACTAACTTATTTGATATTTTCGTTGAATTTCGTATTATAAGTTATATAAAATGAGTTTTGGCTTTCCGGTATTTTTTTAGTTCCATAAGCTTTTTCGTACTTTTAGTAGTTTTACATTTATGATTTTTGGTAAAAATAAATAGAATTTATCTTTTCGTTAAATGTTATAGGAAGCTTTTTATATTTGGATTTTTATGTGTTTTATTTTTATTAATACCTCCTGATAACTTTTTGCAAATTTTATGTTTAGGAATTGCATTTTTTACTTTTGAACTTGTTTTTTTATTTGTTTGTTATAAATTATGTAATAAAAAATTTTAAACTATGCCTACATTGAATCAATTATTAAAATCTCCTAGACGTATAAAAAAGATCCGAACGAAATCTGTCGCTCTAGCAAAGTGTCCTCAAAAAAAAGGGGTTTGTTTAAAAGTTTTTACAATGAACCCTAAGAAACCTAACTCAGCGGATCGTAAGGTAGTTAAATTACAACTTAGTACTGGAAGACTAATTATAGGATATATACCAGGAGAAGGTCATACCCTGCAGGAACATGCAATCGTCTTGGTACGAGGTGGTCGAGTAAAAGATTTGCCCGGTGTTAAATATCATCTTATCAGGGGCTCCTTTGATTTATCAGCTGTAAGTAATAGAAAAAGAAGTCGTTCTAAATATGGGAATAAAAAAAGTTAAGCTCCTATCGTTTAATGGTTTAAGACAATGCTTTTTCGCGGCATAAACGTGGGTTCGAATCCCACTAGGAGTAAACTTAATCAACGGGATGGAGTAATAAGGTTAACTCATTAGACTCATGATCTGAAGTTATAGGTTCAAATCCTATTCCCGTGTTTAATATTTTTTAAATTAAAGTAAATTATGAAAAAAGAGCTTTTACAAACTAGAAGCCGTAGAAATAAAAAACGTATTTTTCGAAAAAAAAATATTAATCATATTAAATTATTAACTACAAAATATAATTTATTCAGTTTTTTTATTTCTACGGAAAGTATTATATTGAATAAAAAAATTTTATCCGAACTAGTTTTTACAGAAGGCGGCAGCATATTTAGTTTAATGCAATGAAATTTCCGTTTTTATTTAAGATTATAATGGGATAGTTAGATAAAAAATTTTTTATCAAAAAAAGCTAAAATTTTAAAAAAGAGTTTGATCCTGGCTCAGAATAAACGTTAATAGCTAGCTTTACACATGCAAATTAAATAAATTTATTTCGAAGAGTATAAATTAATGGTGAACGGGTGAGTATAATATAGAAATTAACCTCAAGCAATTGTTTAATGCATGCAAAAATTTTATTGGTTTGAGAAAAGTCTATACAAGATTAAGTTGTTGGTACATTAAAAGGTATACCAAGCTAATGATCTTTAGTTGGTCTGTGAAGATGAACAACCACATTGGAATTGAGAGACGGTCCAAACTTTATTTAAAGGCAGCAGTGAGGAATATTGGGCAATGAGCGCAAGCTTGACCCAGCTAAACTATATATGTGAAAAAACTTTTTGTTTTAAAACATTAAAATTAAGAAAATAATGATGAATTAAAAAAAAGTCCTGGCCAATTTCGTGCCAGCAGCCGCGGTAAAACGGGAAGGGCAAACGTTATTTGGATTTATTGGGCGTAAAGTATATGTAGGTGGAAACTTAACTTTTAGTTTAAATTTTAAATTTTGTTTTTAAAGTGACTAAAAAAATAATTTTCTAGAGTTTAAGAAAAGGTTATGGAATTTTAAATGTAACAGTAAAATGTTTTGATATTTAAAAGAACCTCAATAGTGTAAACAATAATCTGGAGTAAAACTGACACTGATATATTAAAGCGTGGGTAGCAAAAGGGATTAGATACCCCTGTAGTCCATGCCCTGAACGATGAGTGTTAATTTTTGAATAATCAGAAATAAAGTTAACGCGTTAAACACTCCGCCTGGGAACTACGGTCGCAAGATTAAAACTCAAAGGAATTGACGGGAACCTGCACAAGCAGTGGAGCATGTGGTTTAAATCGATAATACGCGCGAAATCTTACCAATCTTTGAATAATAACAGGTGTTGCATGGCTGTCGTCAGTCCGTGCTGTGAAGCGTTTGGTTCATTCCACTAAACGGACAAAACTCTCGTATATTTTTGAATATAGACTGTTAAGGATATCTTAAAGGAAGGTGAGAATCACGTCAAGTCCTCATGACCCTAATAGATTGGGCTACTTTCATGTGCTACAATGATTTATACAAAAAGAAGCGAAAATGTAAGTTTAAGCAAAACTTGTAAAATAAATTATATATGAATTGTTTTCTGTAATTCGAAAACATGAAGTTGGAATTGCTAGTAATCGTAAATTAGAATGTTACGGTGAATAAGTTCTCGGGTTTTGTACACACCGCCCGTCACGCTATGGAAATTTATTTTATTTGAAAACTACTTTATATTTAACTTGTAGTTTATGGTAAAAAAAGAACTGAAGTGAAGTCGTAACAAGGTAGCCGTAGGGGAACCTGCGGCTGGAAAATATAAAAAACTCTACTATCCTATAGAAAAAGAAAAACAATGTTAGTTTATATAAATAGTACCAATACTTCTATTTTATTATTTTTAATTAGTGTGTTAGGAATATTTTTAAACCAGAAAAATATTCTTGTTATGTTAATGTCCTTAGAAATGATGTTTTTGTCTGTAAGTTTTAACTTGATATTTGCGTCTATTTACTTAGATGATATTACAGGACAAATTTTTTCGTTATTAATTTTAACTGTTGCAGCCGCTGAGTCATCTATAGGATTAGCCATTTTAGTTATTTATTATCGGATTCGTAGTGTGATTACTGTGGAATTAATGCACCTAATGAAAGGGTAAAATTTTGGTTAAGGGATTTTAAAATTTTTATAACGAGCACTTAATAAAAACCTTGATGGAAAAATTTGGACGTGACGCTACGAAAAGTTATAAGGAGGCATTAGCTTGTGATTTATGAATTTCCGTATTCAGAGTAAACTCATCAAAATTTTTTGAAAAGTAATGTGAATTGAATCATCTAAGTAACATTATCAATAAAATCAATCGAGAGATCGTAAGTAATAGTGAATGAACGCGATACAAAAGCTTAGTAGAACGTTTTAATTATAATAAACTGAAAAAGGTAAAAGTCCTGTATTAATAAAAACTTTCTACGCAAGAACTTTTCTAAGTAGTATGAACTCCAATTTGTATGAACACAGGAGAACCACCTTCTAAGCTTAAAAAATTTTCCAATCTATAGTGAACGAGTACCGTGAGGGAAAGGTAAAGAAGTTCAAAAAGAATTCTATTGAGTTAAGTGTTTTAAAATTTTCGAAGTGTGCAACGACGAAGTGCCTTTTGCATAATGAATCAGTAAGTTAATATGTATTGCAAGCTTAATTAATTATAAAAAGGCAATTACAAAAGTAATATGTATTAGACCTGAAACCAAGTGATCTAATTGTGAGCAAGTTAAAAATGCTTTAAAAAGCTTTTGAAGACTGCACCCGTATATGTGGCAAAATATAGGGATAACTCATGATTAGGGGTGAAAGACTAATCAAACTTGGAGATAGCCGGTTTTTCACGAAATGTATTTTAGTACTCCGTTAATTAATATAAACCTTGAGTTAGAGTACAAAAAGAACAAGGGGATGTAAAAATTTACTGAATTTTTTTTAACTCCGAATTAAAGTTTTATATAACTAGCAGACAGTTTATAAGCGATAAGGTTTATAAACGAGAGGAAAACAATCCAGATCGAATACTAAGATTTCTAAATTAACGCTTAGAGAAAAAATTAAAAAAAGTTCAAATGATAATTTTGTTAGGCTTAGAAGCAGCCCTTCATTGTAGAAAGCGTTTTAGCTCGTTATTTTTCTTTTTTTAATTTAAAATGTATAGAAACTTTAAGTTTTATATCGAAGTAGCGAATTAATATAATTTAATGGTAGTGAAACACTTTGTAAAAGTTTTTTAATTGTAAAATTCTTAAAAATAAACAAAGATGCTAATGCTGATATGAGTAGCGAAAATTGCGTTAAAAAATCGTAATCACTTAATGTTTAAGGGTTTCAATGTAATTTCAAATTCATTGAGTTAGTCGGTCCTTAAGAGGTGAATAAAAATTGTACTCGATAGGAAGTTAATAGTCATGTTGTACTTTTTATATGTAGTCTTGGACTATGGAAAAAAGAAAGTAAAAAATTTTATAAGATAAATAATTAAAATAAGGCATAAAATTAATTTACATTATTTTCGAGAAAAAATTATAAGAACAATAAACCGTACTTAAACCGACACAGGTAAACTTATTGAAAAAATTATAAGTGAATGAAAAAATTGTATTGAAGGAACTCGGCAAATTGACTCTGTATGTTCGCTATAAAGAGAACCTTTTGAATAAAGGTAGCATTAAAGAAAAAGCAACGACTGGTTAACAAAACCACAGGACTCTGCAAATTTGTGAAAAGCTGTATAGAGTCTGACGCCTGCCCAGTACTTAAAAATAAAAAATTTAGGTTAATGCTTATTTTTTAAACCTAGGTAAACGGCGGTTCTAACTATAAGAATCCTTAGGTAGCGAAATTCCTTGGCGGGTAAATTCCGTCCTGCATGAATGGCGTAACGATTGCTTTACTGTCTCCAATACAATTTCAGCGAAATTACATTATCTATGAAAATGTGGATTACTTACAGTAAGACGGAAAGACCCTAGATCCTTTACTTTGATTTTAAATTGTATAAAATTGTTTAAATGCGAAGAATAAGTGGGAATAATTAACAATGTTCATGAGATACCACTCATTAGATTTAATTTTTTACTAAATTTATAAATAGCATTATAAAAGACCGTTTAAAAGAGAAAGTTTACTTGGGACGAGTACCTCCTAAAAGGTAACGGAGGTGTACGAAAGTAAGGAGCAGTTATTTGTAACGAATAATGAAGAATATAATGGTACAAACTTGCTTGACAATAAGATTTATAAATTGAATTGCGACGAAAGTCTGTCATAGTGACCCGATATTTAAGTGTGGAATTGATATCGTTCAACAAATAAAAGGAACTCTAGGGATAACAGATTCATCGTGACTGAGAGTTCACATTGAAGTCACGGTTTGATACCTCGATGTCGACTCATCTTATCCTGAAATTGAAGTAGATTTCAAGGGTCTAGTTGTTCGCTAGTGAAAAAGGTACGTGAGTTGGGTTCAGAACGTCGTGAGACAGTTCGGTCCCTATCTACTGTAAGAAAAGAAAAATAAAAAGTGTATTTCTTAGTACGAGAGGACCAGAATACTCTAACCTCTAGTTAAATGATTGTTATGCCAATAGCATAGTCAAGTAGCTACGTTAGCTTTTAATAAATACTGAAAGAATCAAATGTATTAAGTATTCTTTATATATTTTTCGAGAATAATCTAAAAGATTATTAGATTGATCGGTTTAAAAGTATTATTTAGTAATAAATTTTAGTTTTTAGAAATCCGAATTATTCAAAAAAATTTTAATTTAACTTAACCAAAACACTAATTATGACAAGGAAAGTAAATCCTATAAGCCTTAAACTTGGTCTAATTCAAGTATGAGATTTTACATTACAAAATTATAGTAAATTAAATTATTGTTATGCGTTATCATTTTTAAAGCAATTGCAAGTTGAAAATATTGTAAGTAAAATTTTGAAAGCAAATAAATTTTTAGTAAATGATAAAGAATTTTGATATTTTAATAATAAGCTTTTTTTAAATATTTATGTCGTTGAAGTGTTTATTAATCAAGCAGATAAATATTTATTTTTAATCCAAAAATTATCGGAATTAGTTATTAATTGGTTTTCGTTGAAAATTTGTTTACGTATTTATAAAAAAGCACATTGAATAACAACAGCTAATTTAATAGTAAGCTATGCGTCTCACCTTTTTGAGCAAAATAAAAGTCCAAATAAAATATTGTGGCAAATATGTAGCTTCCTGGATAGACATCTTTACCGTAGTAAAATAGTTTATTCTACGAAAGGGATCCGTTTGGTTTATCTAAAAGGGTTTAAAGTTCGATTAGTGGGACGGTTTGATACTACAAAAAGTCAAATGGCGAAAAGTATTCAACAAAGTTCAGGATCACTATCGTTGGTATCTTTAAGAAATCAAGTGGAATTTATACAAAAAAATTTGTATACAAAATTAGGAACTTGCGGCTTGCAAATTTGGTTATTTTATGAAATAGACTAATATTTGAATAATGTTTAAAGAAAAAAAAACGTACAATAAATATTCATTAAAGTTAAAGCAATCGAATCATGTTTTAAAATATGGACGTTTTGGCATTAAATCACTTTCTTTTAATAGATTAACTAAAAATCAATTAGATGCGCTGAAGTGAATAATATTAAAAAAATTAAAGTTAATAATGAATAACAAAAAAAGCTTTCGTTTCTGAACATTATTATCACTTAATTTAGCGCTTACAAAATTTAATACAGAATCAAGGATGGGTAAAGGAAAAGGATCTATTTATACACGTGCTGTCTATATCAAACCAGGAATGATTTTGTTTGAATTTGATAATTTAACAGTGCAGCAAATGCAAGATTTGTTCAATTATATTTTAAAAAAGATATCTTTTAAAATTAAGCTCACAAAATATTTGTAATGAGTAGTAGGGAGAGAAACTCAAAGGTTGAGTGTTAGTCTGTCGCATTAAAAGGTGCGGGTTCAAATCCCGTCTCTCCCGTTGGTTAAATATTCGATTAACAAAGTTAAATAATATCTATTATTATAAGGCAATGCAATTTTCAATTATACAATGAGTTTCACGTTGAATTTTTTCAACAAACCATAAAGATATAGGAACCTTATACTTAATCTTTGGAGCTTTTTCTGGTGTTTTAGGTGGATGTATGTCAATGTTAATTCGAATGGAGTTAGCACAACCAGGAAATCAATTATTATTAGGTAATCATCAAATTTATAATGTTCTAATAACAGCGCATGCCTTTTTAATGATTTTTTTTATGGTAATGCCTGTAATGATAGGAGGTTTTGGAAACTGGTTAGTACCTATTATGATTGGAAGTCCTGATATGGCTTTCCCAAGGTTGAATAATATATCATTTTGATTATTACCGCCGTCACTTTGTTTACTTTTAGCATCGGCTATTGTCGAAGTTGGTGTTGGGACAGGATGAACAGTATATCCTCCATTAAGTTCGATTCAAAGTCACTCTGGCGGTGCGGTAGACTTGGCAATTTTTAGTTTACATATATCAGGAGCATCATCAATTTTAGGTGCGATTAATTTTATTTCGACGATTTTAAATATGCGTAATCCTGGACAAAGTATGTATCGTATGCCGTTATTTGTATGATCTATCTTTATCACAGCGTTTTTATTATTATTAGCTGTTCCAGTCTTGGCAGGAGCTATTACAATGCTTTTAACTGACCGAAATTTTAATACAGCGTTTTTTGATCCCGCTGGTGGAGGAGACCCTATTTTATATCAACATCTTTTTTGATTCTTTGGACATCCTGAAGTTTATATTCTAATTCTTCCAGGCTTTGGTATGGTAAGTCATATAGTGGCTACTTTTTCAAGAAAACCGGTTTTCGGTTATATTGGAATGGTTTATGCGATGGTTTCTATTGGAGTCTTAGGTTTCATTGTATGGGCACACCATATGTATACGGTAGGTCTTGATGTAGACACTCGCGCTTATTTTACTGCAGCTACAATGATTATTGCAGTTCCTACGGGAATTAAAATATTTAGTTGGATTGCTACTATGTGAGAAGGATCATTATATTTTAAAACTCCTATGCTTTTTGCAACAGGTTTTATTTTTTTATTTACAATAGGAGGTTTAACGGGAATTGTTCTAGCAAACTCAGGGTTGGATATTAGTTTACATGATACTTATTATGTCGTAGCACACTTTCACTATGTATTATCCATGGGTGCTGTTTTTGCTATTTTTGCTGGTTTTTACTATTGATTTGGTAAAATTACTGGTGTACAATATCCAGAGTTATTAGGTCAAATTCACTTTTGGTCTACTTTCATTGGAGTGAATCTTACATTTATGCCTATGCATTTTTTAGGGTTGGCTGGAATGCCAAGAAGAATCCCTGATTATCCAGATGCCTATGCAGGCTGAAATTTAGTAGCTTCTTATGGTTCTTATGTTGCTTTATTTAGTACGTTATTCTTTTTTTATTTAGTTTTTGTTTCGTTAACATCCAAAAATCCTTGTGCGAATGCTCCATGAAATTTTGAACACTCAAATACTATAGGAAATTCGACTTTAGAATGGGTTATAACTTCTCCACCGGCATATCATACATTTGAAGAAATGCCATTAATTTGCGAAACGGCAAAATAAAATGTTAAATACTATGAAATTTACTAATTTTCTTTTTTTAATAGTTCTAGGAAGCCCTTTTGTTTCTAGCGATGCGCCAGAAAATTGGCAATTAAGTTTTCAAGATCCAGCAACTCCTATTATGGAAGGGATTATAAACTTGCATCATGATCTAATGTATTTTATTTGTGTTATTTTTATATTTGTTTCTTGAATGTTAATTCGTACATTATGACACTTTGAAAGTGCGCAAAATCATATACCTTCGTCATTAGTACACGGTACTTTAATTGAAGTTGTTTGGACGGTGACCCCTGCATGTATTTTATTAATTATAGCAATTCCCTCATTTTCACTTTTATATGCTATGGATGAAATTATATCACCAGCTATAACTGTAAAAACGTTAGGCCATCAATGGTATTGGAGCTATGAATATTCTGATTATTTTAATTCGGAAGGAGAATCTATTATGTATGATAGTTATATGGTACCTGAAGAAGATCTCAATGTAGGACAATTACGATTATTGGAAGTTGATAGCCGAATGGTAGTGCCTGTAAATACGCACATACGTGTAATTGTTTCTGCCGCGGATGTGCTTCATAGTTGAGCAATCCCTTCACTTGGGATAAAATGTGACGCTGTACCGGGTCGTTTGAATCAAACATCTTTGTTTATTAAAAGAGAAGGAGTTTATTATGGACAATGCAGTGAGATATGTGGTATAAATCATGGATTTATGCCAATTGTCGTTGAAGCGGTAAATTTATCAAATTATATATCTTGAATTTCAAATAAATTAAACGAATAAAATAATGCGATTTTCTTTAGTACAAATAATCGTATTACTTTTAATTTTTTTTATACTTTTTTCATCAGATTTTACAGCAATGAAAAAAGTAAATGAATTATTAAATCAATTTTTTAAAAAATTTTTAAAATAAAATTATGGTTTACTTATCAAAAATAGCAAAGTCCGTACAAAGGCATCCCTTTCATTTAGTAGATCCAAGTCCTTGACCATTCGTAGCTTCTTTATCCGCTTTTTCGTGTGCAATTGGTGGTGTAATGTATATGCATGCGTATAAACAAGGAAGTATTGTTTTAATATGTGGTTTTTTTATGTTGTTTGTAACAATGTTTGTATGATGGAGAGATGTTGTAAGAGAATCAATGTTGGAAGGTCATCATACTGGAATTGTGCAACAGGGATTACGTTATGGTGTAATCCTTTTTATTGTATCAGAAGTTCTATTCTTTTTTGCCTTTTTTTGAGCATTCTTTCATAGTAGCTTAGCTCCCGCAGTTGAAATAGGCTTAACTTGACCACCTAAAGGAATAAGTGTTTTAAACCCGTGGGAAATCCCTTTTTTAAATACTTTAATTTTATTACTTTCAGGATGTACTGTTACATGGTGCCATCATGCTATAGTTGCAAATTTTAGAAGTCAAGCTATTTTAAGTTTAATATTAACTATTACTTTAGCCGTAGTTTTTACTTCTTTGCAAGCCTATGAGTATAATATGGCCGATTTTAGATTATCTGATGGTGTCTATGGTTCCACATTTTATATGGCAACCGGATTTCATGGCTTTCATGTTTTAATAGGAACGATTTCGTTGTTTATTTGTTTTATACGTTTACTACAATATCAACTAACACAAGAACATCACTTTGGATTCGAATCTTCGGCTTGATATTGACATTTTGTAGATGTTGTTTGGTTATTTTTATTTGTATCTATTTATTGATGAGGCGGAATTTAAGAATGTTAAATTTTAGTATTGGTGTTATATTATCATTAATTTTAATTTCAAAAAATTTTATATTATTAAACGAGGAAACTTTAATTCTTTTATGTTTTATTACTTTTTGTTGGATTAGCTTTACTAAACTTAAAGATTCGTTTAATACAGATTTTGAATCTCAAAAAAAAGAAATTGAAGCAAGATTTTTAGAATCTTTTAAATCTATTGTTAATTCATTAATTGCGGGTTTGAAATGGCAAAAACTGTATCCTATACTAATAACTAATTTTGGCTTATTAGAAAAGCTATTTAGCGCATTAAGCTCTAAAATGATTCAGCAAGTACCAAGTATCCAAAATCGTGAATTGCAAAAAACATATTTTAAAAAACTTTCCTTTACAAAACGTTTAGAAGAGCAAACAAGCAAAGTAATTAGTTTAGTATTAGTAAAAAAAATTGAAAAAATTACGTCTTTAAAGTATTTTTATTTGACCAGGATAAAAATCGCAACTTTCCAATGTAATTATAAAATTGCATTAAGAGAGTATATCGAAACCATATAATCATTAAAAAGCGGGTATAGAGAAATAGGTAACTTCATTAGTTTTCCACGCTAAATTTTACGGGTTCGAATCCCGTTACCCGCTTCTTAATTTTAATGGTGTATAGCCAAATTGGTAAGGCATTAGCTTTTGATGCTATCATATAAAGGTTCGAATCCTTTTACACCAGGTTGGATTTTTAAGTTTGTACTCGCTTGGTGAAATTTGGTAAACACGATGGATTTAAAATTCATTCTCAATTTAAGAGTTACTGGTTCAAGTCCAGTAGCGAGTACAAAAAATATAAAAAACCTTTTACTTAAATTATATTATTAAATGCGTTTATTAAAACGTCCACTTATTTCAATAGTAAATAATCATTTAATTGATTATCCAACACCAATTAATATCCATTATGCTTGAAATTTTGGATTTTTGGCATCTATATGTTTAATTATACAAATTATAACAGGTATTTTTTTAGCAATGCATTATACACCACATATAGAATTAGCTTTTGCAAGTGTAGAACATATTATGCGGGATGTAAATTATGGATGACTTTTACGTTATATACATTCTAATGGTGCGTCGATGTTTTTTATTGTTGTATATGTACATATTTTTAGAGGCTTATATTTTAGTTCGTATACTAAGCCACGCCATTGAGTATGGGTTATCGGTGTTATTATTTTCTTATTAATGATAATAACAGCGTTTATAGGTTATGTTTTACCTTGAGGACAAATGAGTTTATGAGGTGCTACTGTAATTACAAATTTGGTTTCTGCGGTACCCTTAGTGGGTAATTCTATTGTTACCTGATTATGAGGTGGATTTTCTGTTGATAATGCTACATTAAATCGATTTTTTAGTTTACATTATTTACTACCTTTTATTATAGTTGCTGCTTCTTTAATTCATTTAGCTATTTTACATCAAGATGGTTCAGGTAATCCTCTAGGTATTGACTCTAATGTTGACAAAATAAGTATGTTCCCATATTTTATTTATAAAGATTTATTAGGATTATTTGTATTTATACTTTTCTTTTCTTTATTCATTTATTTTTTCCCAAATATTTTAGGCCATTCAGACAATTATATCGAAGCTAATCCTATGGTTACGCCCGCTCACATTGTCCCAGAATGATATTTTTTACCATTTTATGCTATTTTAAGAAGTATACCACATAAATTAGGGGGCGTAGTTGCAATGATTTCAGCTATATTAGTTTTAGCATTATTACCTTGAATTCATAGTACAGAAGTTCGAAGCTCGAGATTTAGACCTGTTTATAGGTTTTTATATTGAACGATGCTTGGATGTTGTTTAATTTTAGGGTGGATTGGTGGAATGCCTGTAGAAGAGCCTTTCGTCTTAATAGGACAAATTGCAAGTATTTACTATTTTGTATACTTTTTATGCCTTTTACCTCTTTTAGGTAAAATAGAAAAGTTTTTACTGGATTTCCAATAATACTTAAATCATGGATATGTTTATTCGAAACATATCCATAATTTAAGTCTACGGATAGAGGGATTCGAACCCCCATGATTATAAGTTATCATTAGAATCTAAATCTAACATGTCTACCAATTTCATCATATCCGCTTTGCCAATTTATTTTCTTATATCAATAAATTTCAAAGATCCTCCGAAAGTTCGATTTAATTGTATCTCAATTTTTTGCTTTCGTGCATCAGTTCGTTGATGCAAGGTAAGAACAATTGCTCCAACCATAGCTACCAATAAGATTAAGCCTGATAAAATAAAAAGAAAACAATATTTTGTATATAAAACACTACCTACTACTTGAATATTTGTAACATTTTGATTTTCTATAATTCAAGAAACTCAAATAAGATTATTTTGTTTCAAATGAAAAATATTGAAAACATTAAGAACTTCTGAAAGTTGAGTAAATAAAATGGAAAAAATAGTCAAACCTAAAGGACCAATGGAAAAAAAGCTTTGTTTTACAGACATTTTTTTTATATTTAACATCATTACAACAAATAAGAATAATACAGCAATTGCTCCAACGTAAACAATTAATAACATAAAAGATAAAAATTCTGCGCCAAATAATAATAATAATCCAGCGATGTTACAAAAAACTAAAATTAAAAATAATACCGAGTGTACTGCATTTGCTGAACTTATAACCATAATAGACGCAGTTAATGCAAAAACAGAAAATGTGGTGAATAAAATAATATCTACTTGCATATTTTACTAATTAAAAAGCGAAAAAAGGGATTCGAACCCTCAACCACAATCTTGGCAAGATTATACTCTACCTATTGAGCTATTTTCGCTATTTATATAGGCGGAAGGAACTCGGTATGGTTGAGTAGTAGATTGTGAATCTAAAAGTCATGGGTTCGAATCCCATCTTTCGCCTTAAAATGTAGAAACTTTATATTTTATAGCTGATATTGCTTTACCTGGATTTAAGAACTTGGGGCAAGTTTTACTACAATTCATAATTGTATGACATCTAAATAAGCGCATACGATGATTTAAAAAATTTAAACGTTGTTGAGTATTTGAGTCTCGAGAATCTAAAATTCATCTATATGCTTGCAGTAAAATTGCGGGGCCTAAGTATTTATCATGATTCCACCAATAACTAGGGCAACTAGCAGAACAACAAGCACATAAAATACATTCGTACAAACCATCTAACTCGGTTCGATCAGACTTTGATTGTAAATATTCTTTTCCAAGGTGAGGCTTATTGCTTTGTAGTCAAGGTTTAATTATTTTATACTGAGCATAAAAGTGTGTTAGATCAGGCACTAAATCTTTTATTATATACATATGGGGTAGAGGATAAATAGTTATAAATCTTTCATTAGTATTCAAAGGTTTTAAACATGCTAAAGTATTAACTCCATTTATATTCATAGAACAACTTCCACATATACCTTCTCTACAAGAACGTCTAAAAGTTAAAGTAGAATCTTGTAAATCCTTTGCTTGGATTAAAGCATCTAAAATCATTGGGCCACAAGTTTTCAAAGAAATAGGATAAATATTAAATCAAGGTCTTTTACTCAAAAGGGGATTTCATCGATATACTTGTAAATATTTTTGTATATCATTTTTAAAATAAAACAAATTTATTTTATTTGAATTTCTTTGTAAAAACATTTTTTAGTTAAAAAATTAATAATAAAATAATTCCACAAATAAGAAAACTTATAATTAAAAGAAACAATAATAGAAATTTTTGATTTAAAAAAACACCAAAGTCTCAAATAATTTGTTTAAGCCCATTAAAACTATGATAAAAAAGACTAAATAAAAGTATCATAATCAAAATTTCATAAAAAAAGAATCAATTATTCTTCATAAAATAAGAGTTAAATAAGGATTTATCATAATTACTATGCATTATTAATTTTATATAAATGGAATAAAACACAATAAATGAAGCTAAAAAAATACCAGAAACTCTATGCCAAATAGAAGTTAAGGATGATATTTGTACCGCATAAATTGTAATGTGTGGCGATAAAGGACGATTATACATAAAATATATATTTTTTTAATTAATTAAAAATTATATTATTCTGTCCAGAATGGGATTTGAACCCATGACTCAAGAGTTTTCAACCCTATGCTCTAACCACTGAGCTATCTAGACTTACTATTGGATGAAGTAGGATTCGAACCTACGATAAGTCTAATTCTTATGTCAATTTTCAAAATTGATGCTTTAAACCACTCAGCCATTCATCCTTTTAAATTAGGGTAGCAGGACTTGAACCTACAACTTTTTGCTCCCAAAGCAAACACGTTAACCAATTACGTTATACCCTAAAATTTTTATATTTAAAATATTAAGTAAATAAAATTAAAAAAGCCATCATTAGTGCAAATAGCGCTACGGCTTCAGTTAATGCAAATCCCAAAATAGTATAACCAAATAATTGTTGTTTTAACGATGGATTACGTGCATAGGCCATTACCAATGATCCAAACACGATACCCACACCGGCTCCTACACCAGTTAAACCAATAGTTGCTAAACCCGCACCTATCATTTTTGCACTTTGTAAAGTTACATTCATCTTAGAAAAAATTTTAATTATAAGCCTCTCGTAAAAGCTAGAACCGGATTCGAACCGATGTAAGAAAGATTTGCAATCTTTTGCATAAACCACTATGCTATCTAGCCTTATTAACGGAAATAGGATTTGAACCTATAACTTTTGGATTATGATTCCAACGTTCTTACCAATTTGAACTATTCCGTTATTATATGTACCGTTTTTTAAGGTTTTTACAACCATTATGCGCCAACATAGAATTATTTGTAATTGATAAGATATTAAAAAAAGAGTGCTTAAAATATTTTAATACAAATTTTTTATTTTTATCAAATCCATTCAAATTTAAATGAATATTTTCAACTTGCAATCGCTTTAAATGTTCGGAGATTAATCCTAAAATAGTAATTATCGTTGTTAACGTTACTTTTTTCATACCACGAGATTTTTTTGATCCCGCAGAGGTTCAGAATAATACTTTCCCTTTAATATTTGAAACTGTACATAAAATATTATTGGATGTGAATAATATATTTAATTTAATAGATTTTAAGTTTTTTATACACATTTTTTAACTGTCTAAGAATTCCATATAAAAATAGTAGTTTTAGCAAAGATAGATATATATTTGAGTTCGGTATGGGGTCATATATTTAGTATCTACTTTTTTAGTTAAAAAATTGGCTTGAACTATTCTCATTCTAAAGCCCCTTTGTATCATTCATAAATAAATCCTATTGTTAAGATCAATAAAAAAATAATCATGCTTCAAAACCCAAATGAAGAAAGATTTCCTAAAGTTAAAGATCATGGAAAAAGAAAGCTAATTTCTAAATCAAAAATTAGAAATAAAATAGCAACTAAATAAAATCTAATATCAAAAGTTGCTCGAGCATCATCAAAAGGATTAAACCCACATTCATAAGCACTGACTTTTTCTTGATCTTCCTTCTTAGGGATTAAAAAATAAGACAATGTAAAAATTAGTACAGATAAAAAAAAAGAAATACATAAAAATATTAAAATTATTGAATATTCGGTAAAAATTAATTTCATAATAAATTTTTTATGGTAATCAATTAAAGCTTAATAAAATACCTGCTGTAAATAAGACTCAACCTAACGCCAGAGGTAAAAAAATTTTCCAACCTAACCGCATTAATTGGTCATAACGGTATCTAGGGAATGCTGACCGTACCCAAATAAAACCAAAAAGTAATACAGTTGTTTTTAAACCAAATCAAATAGTCGATGGAATTCAATGAAATACTACTAAATTTAAAACTGGTAACCATCCACCTAAAAACAAAATTGTAGTTAAACCGCACATTAATATCATATTCGCATATTCACCCAAAAAGAATAAAGCGAACCCCATAGCCGAATATTCTACATTATAACCAGCAACCAATTCGGCTTCCGCTTCTGGCAAATCAAATGGGGCTCTATTTGTTTCTGCTAATATGGAAATATAAAACATAACTAAAACAGGTAATAGGGGAACCGCATACCATACTTTTTGTTGAGCTAATACGATTTCAGTAAGATTTAACGACCCTGAACATAATAAGACGTTAATTAGAATTAATCCAATTGAAACTTCATAAGAAACCATTTGTGCAGCTGAACGTAACGCTCCTAAGAAAGCGTATTTAGAATTACTTGCCCACCCAGAAATTATAATACCATAAACCCCTAAAGAAGAAATAGCTAATAAGTATAACATACCCATATTTATATCTGAGTAAACCATACCCTCTCCAAATGGCAATACGCATCATGCAACCAAAGCCAACAAAAAGGTTAATATAGGAGCTAACGTAAACATACTTAAACTTGCACTAGATGGTAGAACAGTTTCTTTAACAAATAATTTTAATCCATCTGCGAGAGGTTGTAATAAACCAAAAACACCAACTATATTTGGTCCTTTACGACGTTGCATAGCAGCCATTACTTTTCGCTCAGCTAAAGTCATATATGCTATTGCTATTAATAAAGGTAATATTATTATTGTTATTTTCAAAATTGTACTGATGAAAAACATATTTCTGCTTAATATAAAAATGGTGTAGACATTGCTAATGAAATTATTGAAATTAGCTCTAGATCTATAAAAACAAATAAAATACTTAATAAAGAAAGTCCTAAAACTAAAGAGCTTAATTTACTCATAGGCTTAAATACTTTTCAAGTGCTCAAGAAAGATCCGAAATACATACTTCTCACTAACCGAATGTAATAAAAACAAGCTATACAACTTAAACTAACCGCAAATAAACTTATACCAAATGAATTGACTTGCAAAGCAGTCAATAAAACAAACAATTTTGAAAAAAAACCTGCCGTTGGAGGAATACCAGCCATCGAAAATAAGAAAACAACTATGGTCCCCGCTAAAAATGGATTCTGTCTAACTAGACCATTAATCTCAACTAAATAACGCATTTGATAAAATATTGGATAGTTATAAATCTTAGTATTAATAAGAAAGGCAAACATTCCCAGCATCGTAACTATATAAATAAGCATATAAAAAACAACACTAGCAATGCTTTCAAGATCTCCACTTAGTATAGCTAATAAAAGAAAACCTACATGATTAATAGAACTATATGCAAGAAAACGCTTTCATTTTTGTTGAGCGAATGCTCCAAAAGTACCTATTAAAATGGATAAAAACGTTGACAATAAAATAATATCTTGCCAAAACGGAATTAAATCATAAAAAGTATATAATAAAAATCTAAATAATAACCCAATAATTGCAAGTTTAGGTAAAATAGAAAAAAAAGCCGTTACAATAAAGGGAGCTCCTTCATAAACATCAGGTGACCATATATGAAACGGAGCTGCGCTTAATTTAAATAAAAGAGCTATTAAAATAAAGATAAAACCGACAATCAAATTATAGGAAAAAAAATTTTCACCAACTAAAAATCCTGAAAAGAACTGTGCTAAATCATTTAAATTTGTTAAACCAGTAAGACCATAAACAATTGATGAACCACAAAGTAAAAACGCTGAAGAAAAAGCACCAAGTATAAAATATTTTAATCCTGCTTCCGTTGAAAATTCAGAAGTTCTATTTATACTTGCTAGAATATAAAATATTAAACTTTGAAATTCTATTGCCAAATATATAGTTAATAAGTCATAAGCTTGCAAAATAAATAACATCGCAACTACTGCTAATAAAATTAAAATTCAAAATTCAAAGTAATTTAATTTTTCATATAATAAATATTCAAAAGACAAAAGAAATCAACTTACAGTTGTTAAAATAATAATTAATTTAGCATAATAAGTAAAGGAATCATTAATTAAAAAATTGTTCCAACTTATAATATTTAAAGGAACTTGCAAAAACATTAAAAAAAAACTAAAAATTAATATTTGCAAAACTAATAAAGTAAAACTTCGACTTAATAAAGGATAACCTAAAGTTGGATACGTACTTAAAAAAACACCATACATAAGCAATAAACAAATACTACAAATAATATAAGTTTCTGTTAATATAGAATAAAGATTATATAAAAAATTATACATTAATTAAATTTTATTTTAAAATTATAATAAAAGCTCTACAAAATATCTACTAATCTCAATACTAGAAATACGTATTAAAAACAATAAAGTTATTTTAATCTTTTCTATATGAATATAGTCGACCAATATCGTTTTTAACCCTAAATTCATATGTATAAGTACGAAACCAATTATTAATACAACTATTTCTACATCTAAAAAAATTCCACTAAAAAGAAAGATGCCTCCCAAGCGCATCAAAATTCAATTAATATCAATCATATCCATTAAAAAGTTATAATAATTGTTCTACTAAACTAATAACCGAAAAATGAAGTTCACCTAAAAATGGGATGGGATAAATACCTAATCACAATACCAAACATGTTAATGGTAATAAAATTCAGAACTCCCGTCTTGAAACATCTTGAAAAAAATTAAAATATTGGGTTCTCAAAACACCAAAATTTACACGATTGAAAAGTCAAATAGAATATGCTGCACCTAAAACCATTCCAATAGCCGCAAAAAAAGTTAAAATTCGATTAATTTGAAATATACCAACAAGTACTAATAATTCTCCTATAAAACTACTTGTTCCAGGAAACCCTAAATTTGCAAAAGTAAAAAATAGAAAAAAAATACCAAAAATAGGCATTACTTGCATTAAACCACCATAATACTTTAGTATTCGAGTTTTATAACGATCATATAAAACTCCAACACATAAAAACAATGCACTTGAGACTAACCCGTGACTTAACATTAATAAAATGCTACCTTCAATGCCTTGTAAATTTAAAGAGAAAATTCCAATCGTTACAAATCCCATGTGAGCAACCGAAGAATAAGCTATTATTTTTTTTAGATCCACCTGCCTTAATGTCGTTAACGATGCATATAAAATAGCAATAATACTTAAAGTAAAAACCAGTGGGGTAAAATAAATTGATGCTTCAGGAAACATTGGTATTGAAAAACGCAAGAAACCATAACCGCCCATTTTTAATAACACCCCAGCTAAAATTACAGATCCTGCTGTAGGAGCTTCTGCATGTGCTTCGGGTAATCAAATATGGAATGGGATCATCGGAATTTTTACAGCAAAGCTTGAAAAGAAAGCTAATCAAAAAATAATTTGCTTAAATTCTGTGAAATTATAATATCATAAGGTCTGCAAATCTGTTGTACCTACTTCAAAGTAAATTGTTAATAATGCTAATAACATTAATAATGATCCAACTAAAGTATACAAAAAAAATTGATAAGCAGCCCTAATTTTACGTTCTCGAGAGCCTCATACACCTACTATTAAAAACATAGGAATTAAAACACTTTCAAAAAATATATAAAATCATAATAAATCTAAAACACAAAATACTTGAATTAAAAAAAATTCTAATAATAAAAAACAAATTAAATACTCTTTAATTAAATTTTGTATGGATCCCCAACTAACTAGAATGCAAAATATTGTTAGTAATGTTGTTAACAATATAAAAAATAATGAAATACCATCTATTCCAATTGTATAATATAAATTAAGGGAAGGAACTCAATTATATGTATTACTAAATTGAAACAGAGCTGTTGTATTATCAAATTGTATTCATAAAATTAAAGAAAATAAAAAGGTTATACATACAGTATTTAACGCCACTAACTTACATAAATATGCGTTCGTCGCAGGAATTAAAAATAGTACTAAAACTCCTAAAACAGGAGTAAGGCAGACTAATATTAAAGGATTTACAAGTTCTAAGTTTAACATAAAATTCACTATTAAATTGGGTCTAGATTGATTCGAACAACCAACTTTACGCTTATCAAGTTACAATCGATATATTAACTTTTATAATAATTAAAATACCTCTGCTTAAAACTGTACATGATAATTTCTTATCATACAGCTTCTTTATTAATAGTAAGATTTACTACCAATATAAAATACAATCTGCATATCTTTTTCATTACAAAAAAGCATTAGCTTACATAGAGTTCCTTTTTTACATGTTTCAATTTTTTATATTTTGAATCAGTAGAGTCTTATTTTACACCACTTTATATCAAGCTTAAACTTAATGCACGCTATTAAATTTGATATTATTAATTATATTATTTTAGAGTTATGATGTTTTCAATAAATTTCTATACGTACTCAATAAATTCAATAATTTAATTCAGCTTTGATAATAATCATAAATTAAATTTTATATTCAAGCTTTAAATAGCAAGATTTACACTTACATAAAAAATTAATTCATATATATTTTATAATTTATAAATAAATACGAGTATTAAGTAATACTTAAATTACATAATACTAACCATGTCACACGCGTACGCTCTAACCTTTAAGCTATAGACCCTAACTAATTTAAGCCATTTACTATATGAAAAAAATTAAGACTGAATAAAAAACTAATAATTGGATTTGATTGAAAATAACTAAAAGGAATATACAAGCCCCCAATACAATAAAGAATAAATAATGACTTAACTGACCAGTTTGCAATTTGGAAAAAATATATGCTCAAGTTGGTATTATTTTAGAAAAACCATAAGGACCAGCTAATTCAATAAATCCTCTATCTAAATTTTTAAAAGAGACTAAATAACCAAAGTTTAATATAGGGTAAATAAAAAATCTATTATATAAAACATCTCAGTACCATTTTTTATTTATTAAAAAACATATATTACGATAAAAAGTATTATATAAATATATGTGAGTTTTCGTAATATTAATAATAGTAGCCAAACTAATTCCTATAATACTTAGCCCAAAAGGTAACCATTTTGAATTTATATTTAACCATTCTGCTTCTATAAAATAAGAATTTAATGGTAAAATAATAATTGAAGATTTTCAAAAATCTGTACCTAATCCTATAAATAAATCCTTCCCCAAATAACCTGTAAAAATACTACCAAAGCCTAGTATAACTAATGGGGTTAACATAAGTAAAGAGGGTTCATGACTCGTTGAAATATTTCTCCTAGTTGTGTTTACAGAATTTACGAATGTTAAATAAATTAAACGAAAAGAATAAAATGCTGTAAAAAAAACTGATAAATTTCCTAACCAACACGCAAAAGCCCCTTCTAAAGAATATATATTCTTATTTAACGTAACTTGAGCTAGTTCTAAAATAAAGTCTTTAGAATAAAACCCTGTTAAAAAAGGAAAACCTATCAAAGCAAGAGATCCTATTAACATCAAAGAATATGTTAAAGGCAAAAATCTAATAAGTGATCCCATTCTACGCATATCTTGCTCATTTGCTAATGCATGTATAACTGATCCTGCACTTAAAAATAATAATGCTTTAAAAAAAGCATGGTTTGCTAAATGAAACATACTTACATTATAGCATGAAATTCCACAAGCGAATACCATATAACCTAATTGGCTACAAGTCGAGTAAGCAATAACCCTTTTTAAATCGTTCTGAAAAACACCTGACATTCCTGCAAAAAACGCTGTTAAAGATCCAAATAATACTAAAATATTTAAAACAACCGATGAAAATTCGATTAGTGGAGAAAATCGGATTAATAAGAAAACTCCTGCAGTTACCATAGTTGCTGCGTGAATCAATGCAGAAACTGGTGTGGGTCCTTCCATAGCATCAGGTAGTCACGTATGTAACCCTAATTGGGCTGATTTACCTACGGCTCCTACAAATAAAAAAATACCTATTAAGGTCAAACCTGAAATATTACTCCCTCCAATATTTAAACAATAACCACTAAATAATGGCGATAATGAAAAAATAATAAAATAATCTACTGATTGAAAAATATAAAAAACTGTCAATATACCTAAACTTAATCCAAAATCGCCTATTCTATTTACTACTAAGGCTTTTATAGCAGATTGATTTGCTGCTAATCGAGTAAATCAAAAGTTAATTAATAAATATGAAGCTAACCCTACACCCTCTCAACCAACAAACATTTGTATAAGATTATCTGCGGTCACTAAAACTAGCATAAAGAACGTAAAAATTTCTAAAAAGGACATAAAACGAGGTAAATGTGGATCATTTTGCATATATTCTAAAGAATATAGATGTACTAAACTAGATATAACCGTTATAACAACTAACATTGTAACAGTCAGACTATCAAATAAAAAACTTCACGAAACTTTTAAAATTCCAACTTCTATTCATGGACTAAGTACGATACAATAATTTAATCCCATAAAACCTACTTCATAAAACGCAAGAAAAGATAGAAACATCGATAAGAGAACACATATGACTGAAACTATACTAGATCCTTTATGACCTAAAAAACGTCCTAAGAACCCGGAAAAAATCGATCCGCATAAAGGTAACCATAAAATAAGTAAATACATACTACTTTTTGAATTAGTCTTTTACTTTTAATGACTTTGGATAAATAAATATTGAGTTTAATAATTTAAAATCACAAAATTTTACTGTATTTAAAATTACAAGACCAATTTTCTGATCAATCATCAAAGTATCTACCCCTTTCTTATTTTTAATTAACTGACCAAAATAACTAGCTAATAAATTCGAAGTTACTTCAAGATTTTTAACTAATATTTTTATTAATAAATCTTGTTTATTTAGAGTATTTTCCGTTTCTTTTAGTATTTCTTTAGTATTGAGATCAATAACTTGTTTACGAATTTTTAAAAATTTAAAAAATTTCGGTAAAAAATAATGTGTTAAAATAGCATAAAATATTGAGAAAATTAAAACTAATCAAAAAATTTGCGAAAAGACAATAATACGATCTAATTGAGGCATTTTTTATTAAGTGTTAATGAAATTCTAAAACATCATTCAAATAAATACATGTCAATAATGTAAAAACATAAGCTTGCAAACCAGCTATAGCTAACTCCAACCCTATAAGCGCTAACAAAAGTCCTAAAGGTATTAAATGAAATAAAGCTAATAAACCTCCTGCTGACAACATGGTCCATGCAAAACCTGCAATGATCTTTAATAATGTATGGCCTGAAGTCATATTCGCAAATAATCTTATTGATAAAGTAAAAACTTTTACTATATACGAAAGGAATTCAATTGTAATTAATAATGGTACTATTGGTAAAGGCACGCCTTTAGGTAGAAATAGCGCAAAAAACTTAAACCCATGACTTTGTATACCTATAATATTTATCCCTATAAAAATCGATAAAGCTAAACCAAATGTAAAGGTTATATGGCTAGTTACTGTAAAACTATATGGAACCATTCCTATTAAATTACAAAACAAAAGAAATAAATGTAATGTAAAAATAAACGGAAAATATGCCTCACCTTTAGAACCCAAATTATCTTGGACCATATTTGAAGTTACATTATATACCGTTTCATTCAATAATTGCCAATTATTTGGTATTATAGTATTTTCGTAAAAACTTAAACTAATCCAAAGTATTGCTATCACAAAAGAAAATATCATAAATAGTACTGAATTTGTTATCGAAATATTTAAGCCAAGAAATGTTAAAGGTATTAAAGTAACAATTTCAAATTGTTCTAAAGGGCTTGCAATTAAAGTAGATATTAACAT